TTTCATCTCAATCTTACCGAGGATTCTCTCTAAAGAAAAGGGATTCTAAATAGAATTCTCCTTTTTTATTTTTTTATTTCGAATTTGGAATTCTATTTATTATAAATTGATCAAAATTGAAATCAATTTCTATTATCCTTTCTATTTGATTATCTTTATATAATATATTTCATTTTTTTATGAATATGTCCATTTGTCTCTTTTTTATTAGTCGTTTAGAATAGAACAAGTAGTCAGATGTAAGAAAATGTCTAGGAATTTTCATCTCAAGATTTAGAATATATTGGTCTTGTTACTTTTATTAGAATCCAATCCCGATGGAGGATTTTCTATTCATAGAATATCGAAAAAGAAGACTAGGTCTAAGTAAGGTATACGAAGGAAAGCCTATTTTACGTTGTTGAGAATGTTTACAATGAAACTTAGCATTAGCAAAGATATTAGTTTTTCAAACTTTATCTTGTGCGCAAATACCGCACAATACCGACGTAAATTACTATTAGATTTGATTGGGGTTGGGTTAGGTTGGAGTTTTTAACCGGACTCATGTCATGATACAAAATTCACTCGAATTGGGTATACCAAAGAAGGGTAGTATAATTAACTCCTTGATTTCGGACAAGAAAAGAGGAAAATTCCATATGGAATTTTCTTACGAAGAGTAATGAATAAAAGTTGGTTTGCTTATCCACAACTGGAAAAAGATCGATTGGGTCCATTGAAATGAAATGTGTTTTTGCTTTTAGTTTGATATTATACTTTAAACGATCCCCATGAATGGGCTTATAGGAATCATTGTCTTTTGATGAAGCAATCAGTCAATTAAAACAATAACGAGGAAATTCAAATGAAAAATGATACAATTTTTTGTATTTGAATATTCATTTGAAATTTTTTTTATAGGGCTCTAGGGCTATACGGACTCGAACCGTAGACTTTCTCGGTAAAACAGATCAAACTTATTATTATCAAAATGATCTGAACTGTTTCAAAGACCCAACATGCATTTTTTGTGCATTGGGCTCTTTCATTAACTGATATAAATATCAGCTAGTCCGCCATTTTTATTTTTGACAGAAAAATAAGGAGATGGCTCCATGTGCTCTGAGTCATTATGTGGATTCAGATTCAGGAACACTACCAAAGTTTTTCAAGGGAGGTTATTTTGACGTAGGTCTGCCTCTGGCCTAGATTAACCTAAGTGAAATGAAGTCTCTATCGCTCTACTTAAAAATCAAATATGAAACTTCATACACCTTAAAGTTCATAGGACGAAAAGAGATTTTTTTGAGTCCCTTATACTCAGCCTAGCATTGAATAGACTGCGTATTCACCTTATCAATATATCAAATCAATGATGGGGTCTGTTTGGCATCTAACTGGGCACCTAAATCGGACCGAACCCTTGTCAGGCTATTGTTCTCTTCTTCCCTCAAAGTTATGGAGTAAGACATCGATTTCTCAATAAGATCAATTTTTTGATTGCATGATGGACTTCCCTGAAAAACATCGGCGCGCGTGTAAACGAGGTGCTCTACCAACTGAGCTATAGCCCTTAGTGCTTGTAATACATATTTTATTATGTAGATAATTTCTTGTCAAGATGAATATTCTCAAGATGACTATTCCATGATCCAAGATCATATTGATCGGTATTGCTTCTAAGTAATATCATATTTATAATCCATCGATGGGATGAGTCCCGTTTGGTTTTCTTTGTGAAGATAAATGACCTACTTAACTCAGCGGTTAGAGTATTGCTTTCATACGGCGGGAGTCATTGGTTCAAATCCAATAGTAGGTAGAACTTATTAGATACCATTGACCGCGCTATCTAATAAGTTTTTATACCCTTTTTCTTTTAGTGATATTCATTTTGTATCTTTTCTATTTCTTTTCTTTTTCGTTGCATCAAAATCTGATTGCGCTTGATTGTATTTACTCGACAGAATCAAGTCAAACAAAACAACCAAATATAGGGTGTATAAATCGATGATTATTCGGACGCACCGACTGGTTATGAAATCGCATTGATAGCCTCTACTCGTGTCCTAGCCCGTCGGAGAGCTAGATTTGCCTCAATTGTTTGTCTCTTTCCTTCAGCTTTTCTCAAAGCAGCTTCCGCTATTTCAAGAGTTTGCTGAGCTTCTTGTGGATCAATGTCACCACTTTTCTCTGCATCATTTACTAAAACAGTGATCTCATTATTACCTATTCTAGCAAAACCGCCCATCAGAGCCATCGTTAACCATTGGTCGTTAAGGCGTATTCTCAAAATACCTATATCTATTGCTGTGGCAATAGGAGCGTGATTTGGTAATACGCCAATTTGTCCACTATTAGTAGATAAAATGATTTCTTTCACTTCTGAATCCCAAACTATTCGATTAGGGGTCAGTACACAAAGATTTAAGGTCATTTTTTCGAATTGCTCTCCATTTCTAAGTTCATAGCCTTCGCCGTAGCTTCATCGATGTTACCTACCAAATAAAAGGCCTGT